TAAAAAATGATAGTGAGAACGTTTGGACAAATAAGATTCATGCTATCTTTCTTACTACTAATTACCCCCAAATTGAAGATAAAATTGAGTCAGAAGATCGAATAAAATTTTTACAATTTTTATTCGATGCAGTTATAACTCCTTACAACGCTAAAGCAAGTCGTCAAAACTCGATTGGAATAAGAGAAATCAGTAAAAAAGTTCCTCGATGGTCATACAAATTAATCGACGATTTAGAACAACAGGAAGGAGAAAACGAAGAAAGTATGGCGGAAGATCATGAAATTCGTTCAAGAAAAGCCAAACGTGTCGTAATTTTTACTGATAACCTAGAAACTAGCGATACTTATACTAATACCAAAGATACTAATAATCCTGATCAAACAGACGAAGTTGCTTTGATACGGTATTCACAACAATCGGATTTTCGTCGAGACATAATCAAAGGCTCTATGCGTGCTCAAAGACGTAAAACAGTTACTTGGAAACTGTTTCAAGCAAATGCCCATTCTTATCTTTTTTTTGACAGACTAGACAAATCTTTTTTTTTTTCTTTTGATATTCCCGGACTAATGAAAACGATTTATAGAACTTGGATATGGAAAAACACAGAATTGACTATTTCGGATAATACACAGGAAAAGACAAGCGAAAATCAGAAAAAAGAGGCGGACATAAGAGAAAAGCAGAAAAGAGAGGAAAAAGCACGTATAGAAATAGCGGAAGCCTGGGATAGCATTCTATTTGCTCAAGTAATAAGAGGTTTTTTGTTAGTAACTCAATCAATTCTTAGAAAATATATTGTCTTACCCTCATTGATAATAGCTAAAAATATTATCCGTATGCTATTATTTCAATTTCCTGAATGGTCCGAGGATTTAAAAAATTGGAATAAAGAAATGCATGTAAAATGCACCTATAATGGTGTTCAATTATCAGAAAAAGAATTTCCAAAAAACTGGTTAACAGACGGTATTCAAATAAAGATCTTATTTCCTTTTCGTCTGAAACCGTGGCACACATCTAGGTTACAATCCCCTAATAAAGATTCAATAAAAAAGAAAGGACAAAAAAATGATTTTTGTTTTTTAACAGTTTGGGGAATGGAAGCTGAACTGCCTTTTGGTTCTCCCCGAAAACAACTTTCGTTTTTTGAACCCATTTTAATAAAAGAACTCGAAAAAAAAATGAAAAAATGGAAAAAGAAGCGTTTTCTAATTCTAAGAGTTTTAAAAGAAAGAACAAACTTGTTTCTAAATATCTCAAAAGAAACAAAAAAATGGGTCATCAAAAACATTTTATTTATAAAACAAATAATAAAAGAACTTTCACAAAGAAACCCAATTCGATTATTTGAATTGAAAGAAATATACGAGTTGAATGAAGCTAAAAAAGAAAAAAATTCGATAATAAGTAATCGAATGATCCAAGGCTCGTCCATTCTAATTCGATCTATGGATTGGACAAATTTTTCATTGAGAGAAAAAAAAATGAAAGATCTGACTGATAGAACAAACACAATACTAAAAAAAATTGAAAAAATTAGAAAAGACACAAAAAAAGAGTTTCTAAATCCAGAAATAAATATTAGTCCTAACAAAATAAGTTATGATGATAAAATATTAGAATCTCACAAAAATATTTTAAAGAGATTAAAAAAAAGAAATGTACGATTAATTCGTAAATCGCATCATTTTCTAAAATTTTTCGTTGAAAACATATACATAAATATCTTTCAACGTATGATTAATATCCCGAGGATTAATGTGCAACTTTTTATTGATTCAATAAAAAAAAATTTTACTAAATCCATTTCCAATAATGAAGCAAATCAAGAAAGAATTGATAAAACAAATCAAAGTATAATTCACTTTATTTCAACTATAAAAAAGTCACTTTCCAATATTAGTAATAAGAATGGAAAGATCTTTTGGGACTTATCGTACTTGTCGCAAGCATATTTATTTTACAAATTATCACAAACACAAATTATTAACTTATCTAAGTTAAGACCTGTCTTTCAATATCACGGAACATCTCTTTTTCTTAAGAATGAAATACAGGATTATTTTGTTGAAGTTGTTGGAGCACAAGAAATATTACATTCCGACTTAAAACAAAAGAATCTTCAAAATTATGGAATGAATCAATGGAAAAACTGGTTAAGGGGTCATTATCACTACGATTTATATCCGATTAGATGGTCCAAATTACTACCACAAAAATGGCGAAATAGAGTAAATCAAGATCGTATGGCCAAAAATAAAGATTTTAACCAATGTTATTCATATGAAAAAAACCGATTAATTGATTACAAAAAACAAAATTATTTTGAAACACACTACTCATTACTGAATAAAAAAGATAATATTAAAAAAAAATATATATATGATCTTTTATCATATAAATCTATTAATTATGAAGATAATAAAGATTCATATATTTATGAATTACCAGTACAAGTAAAAAATAATCAAGAAATTTCTTATAAGTACAACACAGATAAATGTAAATTTTTTGATATACTGACGGGTATCCCTATCAATAATTATCTAGTAGAAGATGATATTATAGATCTGGAAAAAAATACGGATAGAAAATATTTTGATTGGAGAATGCTGCATTTTTGTCTTAAAAATAAGGCCGATATTGGAGCCTGGATCAATATTGAGGCTGACACGAACGGTAATAAAAATACTAAAACTGGGGTTAATAATTTTCAAATAATTGAAAAAATCGATAAGAAAGATTTTTTTTATCTAACAATTAATCAAGATCAAGAAATCAACCCATCCAACAATAAAAAAAAAATCTTTTTTGATTGGATGAGAATGAATGAAGAAATACTAAGTCGTTCCATATCGAATCTGGAACTTTGGTTCTTTCCAGAATTTTTGATACTTTATAATGCATATAAGATTAACCCGTGGATCATACCAATCAAATCACTTCTTTTAAATTTGAATGGAAATGAAATTTTGAGTAAAAATAAAAAACTAATTGGAAAGAAAAAAAGATCTCTTTTTATATCAGCGAAGGAAAAAACTCTTGAATTAGAAAATCGAAATAAAGGAGAAAAGGAATCTGTGGCCGAAGAGGATCTTGAATCAGCTCTCTCAAACCACAAAAAATATGTTCAAGAAGATTCCGCGGGAGCAGATGTGAAAAAACGTATAAATAAAAAGCAATACAAGAAAAACACGGAAGCGGAGCTTGATTTCTTCCTAAAAAGATATTTTCGTTTTCAATTGAGATGGGATGATTCCGTAAATCAAAGAATGATCAATAACATCAAAGTATATTGTCTCCTGCTTAGACTGATAAATCCCAGAGAAATTGCTATATCCTCTATTCAAAGGAGAGAAATGAGTCTGGATATTCTGATAGTTCAGAAGGATTTAACTCTTACAGAATTAATGAAAAGGGGAATATTGATTATCGAACCGGTTCGTCTGTCTGTAAAAAATGATGGACAATTTATTATGTCTCAAACCATAGGTATTTCATTAGTTCATAAGAATAAGTACCAAATTAATCAAAGATATCAAGAAAAGGGCTATCCTGATAAGAAGAGTTTTGCTGAATCCATTGCAATACATCAAAAAACGAATGAAAATAGAACCAGCAATCATTATGATTTGCTTGTTCCGGAAAATATCTTATCCCCTAGAGGTCGTAGAGAGTTCAGAATTCTAATTTGTTTCAATTCTCGGAATAGAAATGATATCCACAGAAATACAGCATTTTACAATGCAAATAAGGTGAAAACTCGTGATGAAGTTTTAGATAAAAGAAGCAAACATCTTGATAGATATAAAAATAAACTAAATAAATTAAAGTTCTTTCTTTGGCCCAATTATCGATTAGAAGATTTAGCTTGTATGAATCGTTATTGGTTTGATACCAATAATAGCAGTCGTTTTAGTATGCTAAGGATCCATATGTATCCACAATTGAAAATTCGTTAATGCTACATTTTTCCTATATTTCCCGTACCTTATATGGTATATGAAGACAAAGAAATCCACATATGGCACTGTCTTACATTCTGATAGATGATATTAATTTAATTCAATGACGTATCTATTAGATTTAGAAATGAATCAAGAAAATATTCTTATTTAATTTTAATTTAAGTTTTAAGTCTAAATATTTTTTGTGCGTGCAGAAATATACCATCCTTTTGTATACCTATCTGAATCCAATTTTTAAAATTGGATTGCTAAATTTTATTAAAAAAAAAAGAATAGAAATTCTTAATGAAATTAAGATTATTGTGTATATCAAATTAAAATGAGTAACATTATTATTACTGATCAATAATAATTTATAAAAAAAGAAAAAAGGAGGGGAAGGAGATTTCATTTTATGGTAAAAAATTCATTCAGCTCAGTTATTTCGCAAGAAGAAAAAAAAGAAAATGGAGGATCTGTTGAATTTCAAGTAGTCAGTTTCACCAATAAGATACGAAGACTTACTTCACATTTGGAATTGCACAAAAAAGACTATTTATCTCAAAGAGGTCTACGTAAAATTCTCGGAAAACGCCAACGATTACTTTCTTATTTATCAAAGAAAAATATAATGCGTTATAAAGAATTAATTAATCAATTGGATATTCGTGAGTCAAAAACTCAGTAATTTTAAAAGTCATTTTGAATTATTTGATTTATTAGATCTTGAATTTTTATGAACTTATTTTCATTTTCAGCAATTCATGGAAAGATGAATCGAGGAAAAACTTATGAATGGACCAGCTACAAGAAAAGACCTCATGATAGTCAATATGGGACCTCACCACCCATCAATGCACGGTGTTCTTCGACTCATCCTTACTTTGGATGGTGAAGATGTTATTGACTGTGAACCAATATTGGGTTATTTACACAGAGGGATGGAAAAAATTGCAGAAAACCGAACAATTATACAATATCTACCTTATGTAACACGTTGGGATTATTTAGCTACTATGTTCACAGAAGCAATAACCGTAAATGGTCCAGAACAGTTGGGAAATATTCAAGTACCTAAAAGAGCCAGCTATATCAGAGTAATTATGTTGGAGTTGAGTCGTATAGCTTCTCATCTGTTATGGCTTGGTCCTTTTATGGCGGATATTGGCGCACAGACTCCCTTCTTCTATATTTTCAGAGAAAGAGAATTAGTATATGATCTATTCGAAGCAGCCACCGGTATGAGAATGATGCATAATTTTTTTCGTATCGGGGGAGTCGCGGCTGATCTACCTCATGGCTGGATAGATAAATGTTTGGATTTCTGCGATTATTTTTTGACAGGGGTTGCTGAATATCAAAAACTTATTACACAAAATCCTATTTTTTTAGAACGAGTTGAGGGAGTAGGCATTATTTGTGGAGAAGAAGTAATAAATTGGGGGTTATCAGGACCAATGCTGCGAGCTTCCGGAATACCATGGGATCTTCGTAAAGTTGATCATTATGAGTGTTATGACGAATTTGATTGGGAAGTTCAGTGGCAAAAAGAAGGAGATTCATTAGCTCGTTATTTAGTCAGACTTGGTGAGATGACGGAATCCGTAAAAATTATTCAACAAGCTTTGGAAGGAATTCCAGGGGGGCCCTATGAGAATTTAGAAATACGATGTTTTGATCGAGGAAGGTCTCCGGAATGGAATGACTTTGATTATCGATTCATTAGTAAAAAACCTTCGCCAACTTTTGAGTTGGCGAAACAAGAACTTTATGTGAGAGTCGAAGCCCCAAAAGGGGAATTGGGCATTTTTTTGATAGGGGATCAGGGTGGTTTTCCTTGGAGATGGAAAATTCGCCCGCCGGGTTTTATCAATTTGCAAATTCTTCCTCAGTTAGTTAAAAGAATGAAATTGGCTGATATTATGACAATACTAGGTAGCATAGATATCATTATGGGAGAAGTTGATCGTTAAAATGATAATTGATACACCACAAGTACAAGATATCAATTCTTTTTCTAGATTGGAATTCTTAAAAGAAGTCTATGGAATTCTATGGGTGCTTGTCCCTATTTTGACTACTGTATTGGGAATCACAATAGGCGTACTAGTAATTGTATGGTTAGAAAGAGAAATATCCGCAGGGATACAACAACGGATTGGACCTGAATATGCTGGTCCTTTGGGAGTTCTTCAAGCTTTAGCAGATGGTACAAAACTACTTTTTAAAGAAAATCTGCTTCCATCTAGAGGTGATACTCGTTTATTCAGTATCGGACCATCCATAGCAGTCATATCAATTTTACTAAGCTATTCAGTAATTCCTTTTGGTTATCGCCTTGTTTTAGCCGATCTCCATATCGGTGTTTTTTTATGGATTGCCATTTCAAGTGTTGCTCCCATCGGACTTCTTATGTCAGGATATGGATCCAATAATAAATATTCCTTTTTAGGTGGTCTACGAGCTGCTGCTCAATCAATTAGTTATGAAATACCATTAACTCTATGTGTATTATCAATATCTCTACGTGTGATTCGTTGAGACATAAACTTCTCCCACTTTTTTTTCGAGAAAAGGGGTGAAATGAATTGAATAGATATCTTCATTTTTATATTCATTATTCGGATTAATGAACTAAATCAGATAGTTATATGAGTGAAAGAAAACAGCTTATATAAATAAAAATTAGCAGTCAAAATATTGAGTCTCATTTTCTATGTATAAGAGTTAAGCAGAAATAAACATAGGCGCAAGAGAGCCTTTATCCCAAGATTAGTTGACTAGTTATCCTGTCTTGAAGCGGACTCAAAAGATCAACCGTATTGAGTTTTCACTATTATTTGTATGTACTACCATATATGGATTACCATAACACGGCCGATTGAGCAAAAATGAGTGGATGGTTAGAAACACCAAGATATACAAAGGATTAGTAATGGAGATTTTCAAAATTATCCAAAAGAGAGAGAAGGACATTTTTGCAAAATGCATAATATAAAAAGAATACGAATTGGGGCTTTAAGTTTGTAGAAATGATCAGGCAGTACTCCCCACGATTCCGATCCAGAGTATGCGCCTATCCACCCATTAAATAAATGACTATCGGAAACGAAATAATCCCTTATTTAGTAAGTCCCCTTTTTCTCAGAAAGAAGACTAGGAACGAAAAAAAAATGGAAAGAATCCAATTACAACAAAAAAAGAGATCTTTTTTATTCTTTCTTATCTCCATCTATTCCTATATTCATTTCTTTTCTATATCCCTATTCATAGAGATAGAATTCGTGTCCGAATTCATGAACTAATGGAATAGCCGATTTTTTTTCGTAATTGAAAACGATGGGTTATTGATATTTATAATAAATAGTATTTTAGTGAAGAATTAAGTTATTACTCAACAAAGAAATTTTTTTTTTATTATTTATTAAAGGATGAGATCAATTCAGAAGTAACCTTTTTTTTTATTATTAGAACAGACAGAATTCTATTGGGTTAATTTGGGGACACACGATAGATTTTTATCCTATACTATTCTACATATCAAGATAAATAATCCCGACACGCTCCTTAGATTTATTTATGGCCCTCAAGGAGCCGTATGAGGTGAAAATCTCATGTACGGTTCTGTAATAGCGATGAGAACAGTGATGTTATTGCCGACTATGATTATCTAACAGTTCGAGTACAGTTGATATAGTTGAGGCTCAATCAAAATATGGTTTTTGGGGGTGGAATTTGTGGCGTCAACCTATAGGGTTTGTTATTTTTCTAATTTCTTCCTTAGCAGAATGCGAGAGATTACCTTTTGATTTACCAGAAGCAGAAGAAGAATTAGTAGCGGGTTATCAAACCGAGTATTCGGGTATCAAATTTGGTTTATTTTATGTTGCTTCCTATCTAAATCTATTAGTTTCTTCATTATTTGTAACAGTTCTTTACTTGGGTGGTTGGGATATCTCTATTCCATACATATTCGGTTATGAACTTTTTGAAATAAATAAAGCGTATGAAGTCTTTGGAATGACAATTAGTATCTTTATTACATTAGCTAAAACTTATTTGTTCTTGTTCATTTCTATAACAACAAGATGGACTTTACCCCGACTAAGAATAGACCAACTATTAAATCTCGGATGGAAATTTCTTTTACCTATATCTCTCGGTAATCTATTATTAACAACTTCTTTTGAACTCTTTTCACTGTAAAGGAATACCATATTCTATATTCACGACTTGCTCAAACAAGAGAAAGAAACAAACATAAAATTCTTTAGAGATATTACAATATGTTCCCTATGGTAACTGGGTTCATGAATTATGGTCAACAAACAGTACGAGCTGCAAGGTACATTGGTCAAAGTTTCATGATTACTTTATCCCATGCAAATCGTTTGCCTGTAACTATTCAATATCCTTACGAAAAATTAATCACATCGGAGCGTTTCCGCGGTCGAATCCATTTTGAATTTGATAAATGCATTGCTTGTGAAGTATGTGTTCGTGTATGTCCTATAGATCTCCCCGTTGTTGATTGGAAATTGGAAACGGATATTCGAAAGAAACGATTGCTTAATTACAGTATTGATTTCGGGATCTGTATATTTTGTGGTAACTGCGTTGAATATTGTCCAACAAATTGTTTATCAATGACTGAAGAATATGAACTTTCTACTTATGATCGTCACGAATTGAATTATAATCAAATTTCTTTGGGTCGTTTACCAATGTCAGTAGTTGATGATTATACAATTAGAACAATTTTGAATTCGCCTCAAATTTAAGTCTAAAATAAAATAAGTAAATCCCTTGATTAAAGATTAAAGAGTAATTGGAAATTACTAAGGTTCCGTTTTGATCTAAAGAAATGAGGTTTCTTTCGTTTTGTTTGTTTGGTCACTACCTACAAATCCAAACTATTGATTCATGAGAATTGCAGCTTAATTTATATTGAAACTATATATTTCGAAATATATAGTTTCGAACTACTCTACTCTTTCAGATCAAGACTAAGATTAATCCAATAACTGTACCTACATTAATTCACACCCCTTAAGATTTAATTAGGAATTGATTATCCATTTTTTTTCCTGGTCAGATCAATAAGGTCATGAAAAACATTTCGATTTATTTATCTCTTTTTTTACTACATATAATGGATTTGCCTGGACCGATACATGATTTTCTTGTAGTCTTGTTGGGATCAGGTCTTATATTAGGAAGTATGGGAGTACTATTATTTAACAACTCCATTTATTCTGCTTTTTCGTTGGGACTGGTTCTTGTTTCTATATCCTTATTCTATATTCTAGCAAACGCCCAGTTTGTAGCTGCTGCGCAACTCCTTATTTACGTGGGAGCTATAAATGTTTTAATCATATTTGCTGTGATGTTCATGAAGGGTTCAGAATATTCCAAAGATTTTAATCTTTGGACCGTTGGGAGTGGATTTACTTTTCTGGTTTGTACAAGTATTTTTGTTTCACTAATGACTACTATTGTAGATACGTCATGGTATGGGATTATTTGGACTACAAGATCAAACCAGATTCTAGAGCAAGATTTAATAAGTAATAGTCAACAAATTGGAATTCATTTATCAACATATTTTTTTCTTCCATTTGAACTCATTTCGATCATTCTTTTAGCTGCTTTGATCGGCGCAATTGCCGTGGCTCGCCAGTAATAAATCTTTAGAAATAGCATAAATTAAACTTTGTTCTATGTTATCACACACATTCCCCTTCAATTCTATTTGAAGATTGTTTCTGTCTAAAATCAAAATTCTTTTATTCGATCGATTACCAATATATTCCCTTGTTCTGTACTTTTTTTTTGTCAATTGAATTGAATCTATTAAATTTTTGTTCATATTGAAATGAATCGGAATTGATAAGGAGTTGGTCAATCATGCTCGAACATGTACTTGTTATAAGTGCCTATTTATTTTCTATCGGTATCTATGGATTGATCACGAGCCGAAATATGGTTAGAGCCCTTATGTGTCTTGAGCTTATACTGAATGCAGTTAATATGAATTTCGTAACATT